GGACCTCTTTTAGAAAACGAATTTAGTAAGTTCAAATTTTGTAAAGATGAATAAAAAGGCTTATATAAAAAAGACGATATAAATATTCCGAAAAAAGCTATACTGACAGAAAAACTTGCATTTGTCACAAATTCATACCAATCCACCGAATTATTTGAATTCTGATGTAAAAGGTTTATAGACGGATTTAACAATTTGGATAATATATCCAAATGAATTCCTTCTTGATTAAAAGAAAAGGGAATTCCTACGACTCCAACAAACAAAGTAAATAGCACTAATATAACCATGGGAAATAGCATAGTATTGTCCGATTCATGAGGATAAGAGAAAGTATTTTTAGTACCAAAATGAGTAATAGTAATAAAGGGGTGCATCCTGTTTTTTCCATTACCACCAATTTGATATGTCTTATTCCAAAAAAAAGAAGCCCTTTCATTATTATTCATCGGTAATGTTAATAAACTTAATAAACGAAAATTGTTTTTAATCGTTTTTGGTACTTCTTTTCCCCATAAAGATATTGAATGGTAGGAACTACTTTTTTGACCACTGTAATTTTGAAAATGAACATTGAAATGTCCCTCAAAAGTAAGTAAATAGATCCGAAACATATAAAATGCGGTTAATCCTGCTGTAGAACAAGCTATTATTGCGAAAATAGGTGAATACAACCAACTATCATTAAGAATTTCATCTTTGGACCAAAAACAAGCAAGTGGAGGAATACCACAAAGAGAAAGTGTACCTACTAAAAAAGCAGTTTTTGTAATTGGTACATGCTTTTTTAAACCTCCCATAAGAACCATATTCTGACTTTTATCTGGAGAATATCCAACAATAGCTTCCATTGAATGAATAATTGATCCGGATCCTAAAAACAACAATGCTTTCGAATAAGCATGAGTAATCAAATGAAATAAAGCGACTCGATAAGACCCCATACCTAGAGCTAACATCATATAACCCAATTGAGACATTGTAGAATAAGCTAAACCTCTTTTAATATCTTTTTGAGCAAGAGCTAAAGTGGCCCCTAATAATACTGTTATTATACCTATTAAGGATATGAAATTCATTATCGAAGGTATGATTATAAAAAGAGGAAGAAGTCGAGCTACAAGAAAAATGCCCGCTGCTACCATAGTAGCGGCATGTATAAGAGCCGAAATAGGAGTAGGACCTTCCATGGCATCAGGCAACCATACATGAAGGGGGAATTGTGCCGATTTAGCAACTGCACCGGCAAATAAAAGAAAGGCACACAAAGTAAGAAATAAAAAAGGAACCTCATTATTAGAAATCAAGTTATTGAATATTTGGAACAAATCCCGAAATTCAAAAGTACCGGTTATCCAATAAAGACCTAAAATTCCTAATAATAAACCAAAATCGCCTACACGATTCGTTACAAAGGCTTTTTGACAAGCAGTCGCCGCACTAGGTCGTGTGAACCAAAAACCTATTAATAGATAAGAACACATTCCAACTAATTCCCAAAAAATATAAATTTGTATCAAATTCGAACTAGTAACTAATCCCAACATGGAAGTATTGAAAAAACTCATATAAGTAAAAAATCTCAAATATCCTTGATCATGAGACATATAATTGTCACTATAAAAAAGAACCAAAATTCCAACAGTAGTAATTAATATTAACATAATAGAAGTAAGTGGATCTATTAAGTGACCGAACTCTAAAGAAAAATCATTATTAATGGTCCAAGACCATACATATTGATAGATAAAACTTCTATTTATTTGCTGAATAGATAGATAGACCGAAAGTATCATAACTATACTTAATAATAAAATACTAGGAAAAGCCCACATACGGCGAAGATTTTTTGTTGCCGTTGGAAAAAGTAGAAGTCCCATTCCTATTAACATAGGAACTGGAAGTGGAATGAAGGGGATAATCCATGAATATTGATATGTATATTCCATAAAAAAACCTTTTTATTTTTAATTAATTCTTTCTAATTCACCGGCTCTTATATCTTTTTATAGGTTCAATAAAAATCAAGATATGAAAACTTAAATAGAATTTTGATTCCTAATTATTCTGAATCTTTCTTCTTTAACCCAATACTTCAAAGATTCAAATCAAGAAGTTAGAATTGGTCAAATGATATGAATATGATCAAGTTACTAGTTTAAAATGAAATAACACACTAATTCATTTTATTAATATTGAATATTAAGTATAAGTTTATGAAAATGCAGAAAACAAATTCAATTATTATTACGATACATATTCCGAGAATTTATATCCATAGAACAAATAATTACACCAAAATAGAGTAGTTATTCCATTACTTCATTTTGATAGAAATAATAGGATGGTGCATACCAAAACTGGCCCAATAAAAAAAAAGAATTAGTTCGTTTATTCATAATCATTAACTAATTCATGGTAGAACTGATTATCTTTCATTCGAATAAAAGACATTTATTTTTCTTTGTAGAAAACGCTAGCATATCCCACACTTTTCTTTCAATACCAGGGATAAGAAATAGACTTAAAAGAAAAGACAAAATTACTAAGATGACTTTTATAAAATCATATATCCTTTGATTAACTACTAGTTTAATTCGAATTTTAAAATAAAAAAATGTGTACTCCTTCTTTTGAGCTTGACCAACTAATAAAAAACTAAAGTAATTCGGAATTTTTTAGATAAGTATTGGTTTTTTAAACCTTTCGGTGTATTTTTTTACGTGGATAAATATAGCACGACGAAAATAGACAGAGATATAAAAAAAAGAAAAAATGGAATTGTTTGACCAATAGATGTCTTTCACATTCAACTAGAGAAATGAATAACTTTTTCAAATTTTTCATGGCAGTTCCAAAAAAGCGTACTTCTATATCAAAAAAACGTATTCGTAAAAACATTTGGAAAAAGAAGGTATATTGGGCAGCGTTGAAAGCTTTTTCCTTAGCGAAGTCTCTTTCTACTGGGAATTCCAAAAGTTTTTTTGTCCGACAGTGAAATAGGCAAACACTAGATTAAATAATCTTAATCTGAAAATGGTACTTAAAGAAAAAAGAGACAAGGTTTCACTTTTTTAATATGTTTTATCCGATGGGGATTCTTATTTTCCTCATCGGTACACTTATCCGTCATATCATAATAAATAAGAAAATAAAAAAAATTGGAATGGCACACCATAAAAAGACTTTTTTTATCAATGAACAAAAAAGTCCATCTTAGATTCATAAAATCAGATAAATGAATTTTAAAATTCAAAGATGAAAAACAACTTTTTTTGTGTTATATCTTTATCCTTGAATTGAAGTCATAACTATTTAGTTACAAGATCTCCATTTTAGGAGAGCATAAACTACGAAAACGTCTCTGTTAAATAAAAAAGGAAACCTTCCATTTTCATTCAAAAATAAAAAAAAAAAATGATAATAAAGATTTTTATAGGAAACGCTTCAATCCATATTGAAACAAAACGAGTTCTTTTTCATCACTTTGAATGAAAATGAAAAAAAAATATTGAATTGACTCCTTCAATCTCGACGATTAAAATGAAATAATAATAGATTATTATTTCGAGTATGCCGCTATGGTGAAATCGGTAGACACGCTGCTCTTAGGAAGCAGTGCTAGAGCATCTCGGTTCGAGTCCGAGTGGCGGCATGGCATCTTCTAAAACAAATAGAATAAGTCCTATAATAAATTCAATTCCTGATTTCAATTCCGTAGAATTGGTTTACCCCACTTTTTTATTTTAATTAAATTAAAACAATTTTATGATATTTTCCACTTTAGAACATATATTAAGTCATATATCCTTTTCGATCGTTTCAATTGTAATTACAATTTTTTTTATAAGCTTATCAGTCGATGAAATCGTAGGACTCTATGATTCGTCAGAAAAAGGCATGATAGCTACTTTTTTCTGTATAACAGGATTATTAGTCATTCGTTGGATTTATTCGGGACATTTCCCATTAAGTGATTTATATGAATCATTCATTTTTCTTTCATGGAGTTTCTCCATTATTCATATGGTTCCGTATTTTAAAAAACATAAAAATTATTTAAGCGCAATAACCGCGCCAAGTACTTTTTTTACCCAAGGCTTTGCTACTTCAGGTCTTTTAAATGAAATGCATCAATCCGAAATAGTAGTACCCGCTCTCCAATCCCAATGGTTAATGATGCATGTAAGTATGATGATATTGAGCTACGCAGCTCTTTTATGCGGATCATTATTATCAGTAGCTCTCTTAGTCATTACATTGCGAAAAACCATAAGGATTTTTAGTAAAAAAAACAATTTTTTAAATGAGTCATTTTCCTTTGTCGAGATCCAATACATGAATGAAAGAAGCAATGTTTTACTAAACACTTCTTTTTTTTCTTCTCGAAATTATTACAGGGCTCAACTGATTCAACAATTAGATCAGTGGAGTTATCGTATTATTAGTCTCGGGTTTATCTTTTTAACCATAGGTATTCTTTCGGGAGCAGTCTGGGCTAATGAGGCGTGGGGGTCATATTGGAATTGGGACCCAAAGGAAACTTGGGCATTTATTACTTGGACCCTATTTGCGATTTATTTACATACTCGAACAAATAAAAATTGGGAAAGTTTCAATTGCGCAATTGTGGCTTCTATAGGCTTTCTTATAATTTGGATATGCTATTTTGGGGTCAATTTATTAGGAATAGGATTACATAGTTATGGTTCATTTAATTTACATTAAGATCGAATTAAATAAAAAAAAATACCGACAAATACAAACATAGAACAAACCTATATAGAAATAGAATATAAAAATAAGTAAGAATAGAAGATAAGAAAACTTCCTACTTCATGTAGGCTAGGCTGTCGAGAACCATTTGAATCACTACAATACTTGATTCAAAAGGTTCTCATAAAGACCAAAAATATCTGTTTTACAAGTCCAATTTTTTTTTACTTAAGAGAAAAAGACTTTTTTTTTCATTGTACAACGAACAATATTAAAAATAATAA